ATTTTAATTCTATATGTACTTTTTTTTTTACTAATATGTTTTTTGTCAAAATTGGAAATTTTCTTTAGTTAATTCTTTTTAGTTTAAAGTTAGAAAAATTCGTTTAGTTCGGCGTTTTTTTCGCAAAAAATGCATTTTTCGTGCAAAACGCCTCCGGAACGCTCGGAGACATGAAAGTGCAATTAGTGGGGAATTCCCCTTATCTACCCCTTTTTAGTACTAGTTTTTTGACGAACTTTTTTTCTTTTTTATGAAAATTTACGTAATATACCTCGTTTGAAATTGAATAATTATAGCCCTAATTTAATTGATAAATAAAATGCGTAATACATAAGTAAGAATTAGGTTTTTATGATTTAATGAATAAAAAAATTTCCTAACATAATTATTTCTAACCTATAAACGTGCAACACTTGGATATGATGTGTCTGTGGTTTATAGGGGTGAGAGTAAAGAGATATCTAACAACTAATAGAAGTAATGATTTTTACTAAATGGAAATATTAAAACCTATATAAATAATATAAAATATATAAATTGTAAGATTAAATCCTTATAGAGAAAAAAATATTTAACGAAAAAAAAAAAAACCTATTTCTTGTCATATTTCATGAAAATAAAAAAAAATTGATTTAATGTGACTTTTTCAATGATTATATTTTTAACTACAAAAATTATATTAAATGATATAAACATTGTTATTGAGAAAACCTATTTATTTATGGGGCATCTGAAAAACGTATTACTAAAAAACAATTAACTATGGGAATTTTTATACTGCCAAAAAAAGGACCTCCGAAAAATCAGAAGTCGAGTCCAAAGAGTATTAAAAAATTTTTTTCACTTTAAAATTTTTGAGTTTACGTATAAAAAAAAATTGAGTAATATAAAATAGTCTATTTTAAGGTATTTAATACTTGGGGTTTTGTATATGAGAAAAATATTATTAGTTAATAAAGTTAATTCTATATAAAAATTTTCGTTAATTAGTTTGACAAAAAAAAATTTTTTTAAAATTTAAAATTTTAATTGAAATTGATAAAATTAGTATGAAAATGTCCAATAAAAATTGGCTTTTTATTTTTCAATTAAAAATATAAAAATAGTATAAAAATTTTATTTATAGTTCAAAAAACGGAGATTCTTTAGAAAAATATTTGTTCATTAAAATCAAGCTTTGAGATTTAAATTAAAAAGTTTATTCAATAAATTTACTCATTGGTAGAAAGTTAAATTATTTTAGTACCAATAGATATTAATTTATTTTGATAAAATTTTATTTTAAATTTTTAATTTTATTGTATTTAAAATTTTTCATATTAATCTTAACAATCATTATTAATTAAAATTAAAATTTTATCTTAGTTTAAAAATTAGATTTAATAATAAATTTATATATAAGTTTTTTAATTGGGTTTAATTTGAAAAATTAAATTGTAATCATTGTAATTTATAGTTTTAGTTAATTTAATAATTTAAGAGCTAGGAATTATTAAAAATATTGGTCAAGTTTATGCCAGCAACTGCGGTTAGATACACAATATGATTTAATTTGTTTTAATTTAGGTAATTTTTAGATATTTAATTTATAAAAAAAATTATTAGATGAAATTTTAATTTTTATTAAAATTAATTATAGAGATATTGATACTGAAAATTTTAAGTTTAAACTAGGATTAGATACCCTATTATTTAAATAGTAAATGTTATAAATTAAATTAGTATTAGTTATATTTTTGAAAGTTAAAAGATTTGGCGGTATTTTAGTCTTTTTAGAGGAACTTGTTCTATAATTGATAATCCACGATTTAATATACTTTTTTTATTAGTTTATATATCGTTGTTGTAAAAAAATTTTTAAAAAATATTAATTTTTTAAATTTTGAATAAAAAAATAAATCAGATCATGATGTAGTTTATAAAAAAGAAGAAATGAGTTACATTAATTTTATAATTATTAAGGATTTTTATTAGAATAGTAAATTGAATTTGGATTTAAGTGTAAATTTAATTAATTAATTAAATTGATTTAGCTCTAAAATATGTACATATCGCCCGTCGCTTTCATTTTAAAATGAAATAAGTCGTAACAAAGTAGATTTATTGGAAAATGAATCTAGATTACAAATTATAGCTAATTTAAGTATTTTATTTACATTAAAATGATAATTATTTATATAATTTAATTTGAAATTATTTAATTATTATAAATTTTATTTATTTTTATTATTAATTAATTAAATTTTTGTTTTATTATAAATTTAGAAAAAATATTTTTAATGATAGTTTATTATTATATTGATAGAAATTTTTAAATTATATATAAGAAAAATTAATTTTTTGTACCTTGTGTATCAGGGTTAATTAAAATAATTTAATTAGCTTAATTTTCTCGAAATTAAAAGAGCTAATTAAATAAATTTTTATTGTAAAATAAATATTATAAATATTTAGTTAGTAATGAAATGTTATTCGTTTTTAATTATATCTAGTTTTTTAAGAAAAAAATTTAATTTTGATGATTTATAATAATATCTTAAATTTTTAATTTATTATTAAAATTATTTAATATTTTTAGGGATAAGCTTGAAATTAAATTTTTATTGAATTATAGAATTAATTAAATATATAGGATTAGAACTTTTTATTTATTTATAGTTTATTATAATTATTTTATATGATTTATTATTTTTATTTTTTATAAATATTTTATTAAAAAATTAGTATTAATTTTATTTATTAAGATATAATGATTAAATTAGTATAAATATATTTAATTATTAGTTTATAATTAAGATTATATAAAGGAATTCGGCAAATTTATTTTTTACCTGTTTATTAAAAACATGGCTTTTTGATGATAATTTAAAGTCTTACCTGCCCTATGAGATTACTTAAATGGCCGCGGTATTTTGACCGTGCAAAGGTAGCATAATCATTAGTTTCTTAATTAGAAGCTGGAATGAAAGGTTTGATAAAAAAATAACTGTCTCTATATAATAATTAAAATTTTATTTTTAAGTTAAAAAGCTTAACTATATTTAAAAGACGAGAAGACCCTATAGAGTTTGATATTTATTAATTTAATTTAATTTTTTGTATAGATTTTATTATTTAAAATTAAATATTAGGTTGGGGTGATTGAAAAATTAGTTAAACTTTTTTTATTTATTTCATTAATTTTTGTCTATTTGATCCAAATTTTTTGATTATAAGAAGAAATTACCTTAGGGATAACAGCGTAATTTTTTTATAGAGCTCAAATCGAAAAAAAAGATTGCGACCTCGATGTTGGATTAAAATTTATATTTGGTAGTAGAAGCTAAATTATTAGGTCTGTTCGACCTTTGAAATTTTACATGATCTGAGTTTAAACCGGTGTAAGCCAGGTTGGTTTCTATCTTTAATTAATATTATTAATTTAGTACGAAAGGATTGATTAATAGATTTATAATTTTATTTTGAATATTATTGTTATTTTGGCAGAATAGTGCATTGGATTTAGAATCTTTTAAATGTAATTTAATTTACATATAACACTTGTATATTTTGGATTTAGTTTTAGTTTTATTGAATTTTTTAATTTTAATTATTGGGATTTTAATTGGGGTTGCTTTTTTTACTTTATTAGAACGGAAGCTTTTAGGTTATATTCAAATTCGTAAAGGGCCTAATAAGTTGGGTTATATAGGGATATTGCAACCATTTAGAGATGCTATTAAATTATTTTCTAAGGAACAAATTTATCCGTACATATCAAATTTTAATTTATATTATTTTTGTCCTGTAGTTAATTTTATTTTAGCTTTGTTTTTGTGGGCAAGACTTCCTTTTTGTACAGTTAATTTAAATTTTGATTTTTCAATTTTATATATTTTGTGTTTATCTAGTGTAAGAGTATATACTATTATATTAGCTGGTTGATCTTCTAATTCTAATTATTCTTTGTTAGGTAGATTACGTTCTGTTGCACAAACTATTTCTTATGAGGTTAGTTTATTTTTAATTTTATTATCTTTTTTATTTATAGTTTCTAGTTTAAATTTATTGGATTTTATTAAGAATCAGGAATATATTAGATTTATTTTTTTAATACCATGTTTAAGTTATATGTGATTAGTTTCAAGATTGGCAGAAACTAATCGTACTCCTTTTGATTTTGCTGAAGGGGAAACAGAGTTAGTATCAGGATTTAATGTTGAGTATTCAAGAGGTGGGTTTGCAATAATTTTTTTAGCTGAGTATAGAAATATTATATTTATAAGGGTTTTAAGTAGGTTTTTATTTTTTAGAAGAAATTTTTTAACATTAATATTTTTTTTAAAAATTTTATTGTTTATTTTTTTTTGAATTTGGGTTCGTGGTACATTGCCACGATTCCGTTATGATAAATTAATATATTTGGCATGAAAAAGTTATTTGCCTGTTTCATTAAATTTTTTATTTTTATATTTAAGATTAAAGTTATTGTTAAATAACTTTTTTATCTAGTTAATTAAATTTAGTACCAAAAATTAATAGAGGATTTTCCTCTTTTTTATGTTTTCAAGACATATACTTTTACAAGTTCATTAATTAATTATAAATAATTTTATCTCAATAAGATATTAATATAGGGTTAATAAGATAATATAAAAAATAACAAACAGTTAATAGTTGTCCAGTTAAAATATAGGGGTCTTCGACTGGTTTAGCACCGATTCAAGTAAGTAAAATAATTATAGTTGTGAATATTCAAAATATTATTTTTCTAATAGGGTAAAATTGAGTGCTTAGGATATTTTTTTTATGTGTAAATGGTAATGTGTATAGGATGGCAATTGATATTACTAATGCAATTACTCCTCCTAGTTTATTAGGGATAGAGCGTAAAATAGCATAGGCAAATAAAAAGTATCATTCTGGTTTAATATGAATAGGGGTAACTATTGGGTTAGCAATTATGAAATTATCAGGATCTCCTAATAAATAAGGGTTATGTAAAACTAATCTTATTAGTAGAAATATAAGGAATAATATTCCCACTAAATCTTTATATGTATAAAATGGATGGAAAGAGTTTTTATCTATATTACTTTTAACTCCTAAAGGATTATTAGATCCTGTTTGATGTAAAAATAATAAATGAATTATAACTAATGCAGATACAATAAAAGGTAGTAAGAAGTGTAAAGTAAAGAATCGAGTTAAAGTCGCATTATTAATTGCAAATCCCCCTCAAATTCATTGTACAATAATACTACCTAAGTACGGGATTGCTGAGATTAGATTAGTAATTACAGTAGCACCTCAGAATGATATTTGACCTCATGGTAATACATACCCTAAAAATGCAGTTGCTATGATTAAAAAGAAAAGGGTTGTTCCAGTTATTCAGGTTTCTTTTATAGTGTAAGATCTATAATAAATTCCTCGGCCAATATGTCTATATAGACAAATAAAAAAAAATGATGCACCATTTGCGTGTATATTTCGGATTAATCATCCGTAATTTACGTCTCGTATAATATGTGAAATTCTATCAAAGGCTAGGTCTGTGTTTGGGCAATAGTGCATTGTTAAAAATAAACCAGTTAAAATTTGGATAATTAAACATAATCCTAATAAAGACCCAAAGTTTCATATTCTGGATAAATTAGAAGGTGATGGCAGATCGATTAATGAAGAATTAATAATTTTAATTAAAGGATTAGTTTTTCGAAAAATTTTTTTCATTATTTTTTTTGTCGTAGAGGGCCAATTTCATTTTTTGTAATTTTAGTTACTATTACTATTGTAATAAATAAATAAAAAAATATAATTATTATAATTAAATTATTTGGGTAATTAAAATATTTATTTAAAGATATGGTTATATTAGGGTATATATTTTCTTTTAAATTTGAAAAATTTAGATAAAATTTAAATATTTCGGGGGTGTAAAGTATTCTAGTGTATATAATTAATCTAATAATTAAGAGGTTGGAAGAAAATTTAAATTTTTCATTAGAGGCAATACTAGTTATGTATAAGAATAGAACTAATATTCCACCAATTATAATAATAAATAAAATATAAGAATATCAAAAGTTATGATTTATTATTCCTGTAATTAATCTAATAGAAATAGTTTGAATTAATAGGATTATCCCTATTGATAAAGGATGTTTTATAAAAATAAAAATAATAGCTATAAAGGTTATAGATATTAATAATATATAAATATCAAAAGTTAGTTTAAAGTAAAATTTTAATTTTGGAGATTAAAGATAAGAGTTTCTTACTTTTGAAGTTTTAAAAGTTGCCTTATTGTTAGTTTACAAGACTAATATTTTTATTAAATTATTAAAACTTTTATTTAAAATGTCAATAGATTTATGTTTAATGATTATATTATTTTCTTCTTTATTTATATTTTTTTTTAATCGTAATCATTTTTTATTAATATTATTGAGGCTAGAGATAGTTGTATTGGTATTATATCTTTCAATATTTATTTATTTATTTAGATTATTTAATGATTTATTTTTTATAATACTTTTTTTAACAATAAGAGTGTGTGAGGGTGTTCTAGGTCTTTCAATTTTAGTAATAATAGTACGAATTCATGGTAATGATTATATACTATCTTTTCACTTTTTATGATAAAGTTTATTTTTATAATAATTTTTTTGATACCTTTATGTTTTTTAGATTTATATTGGTTAGTGGGTTGATTATTTTTTTTTATATCAACAATTTATATATATGAATTTTTTTGTAATTTTTATATTTTTAATATTTCTTATATTTTTGGGTTAGATGAATATTCATATTTTTTAGTTTTATTAAGATTTTGAATTTGTAGGTTAATAATTTTAGCTAGAAGAAATTTATTTAATAAAAAGATTTTTTTTAAAGAATTTTTATTATTGATGGTTATACTAATAATAAGTTTATATTTTACATTTACTTCTTTGAATTTATTAATTTTTTATATTTTTTTTGAAGTTAGTTTAATTCCTACTTTAATTTTGATTTTAGGATGGGGGTATCAACCAGAACGTATTGAAGCAGGCCTTTATCTTTTATTTTATACTTTATTAATATCTTTGCCTATAATAATTGGTGTATTTTTTTTTTATTTAAATAATGGAAGATTAATATTTTATTTTATTGATCAGTACAATGATTTTATTATATATTTATGTATTAATATAGTATTTTTTTGTAAGATACCTATATATTTTATTCATCTTTGACTTCCTAAAGCTCATGTTGAGGCCCCAGTATCGGGATCTATAATTTTAGCAGGTATTTTATTAAAATTAGGGGGGTATGGGTTATTACGTTTGCTTAGTAAGTTTTTATTTTTAGGGGTAAAAGTAAATTTTATTTTTATTGTTATTAGATTAATTGGTGGTATTTTGATTTCTTTGATTTGTTTACGTCAAAGTGATATAAAATCTTTGATTGCTTATTCTTCTGTATGTCATATGGGATTAGTAATTAGAGGCCTTATAACTTTGACAAATTGGGGTATTTTGGGTGCTTTTTTTATAATAATTGCTCATGGATTATGTTCTTCAGGTTTATTTTGTTTAGCAAATATTGTATATGAGCGAGTTTTAACCCGTTCTTTATATTTGAGTAAAGGAATAATTAATATTTTACCTAGTCTTTCATTATGATGGTTTATATTTTGTATTTGTAATATAGCAGCTCCACCTTCTTTAAATTTATTTAGGGAAATTATACTAATCAATAGATTAATAAGATATAATTGATCAGTAATTTTTTTACTTTCTTTACTTTCTTTTTTCAGAGCTGCTTATTCTTTAATTTTATTTTCTTTTTCTCAACATGGTGCAATTTCATTTATTTATTCATTTTATAATGGTTTTTATCGAGAATTTTTATTGCTTTTTTTACATTGATTTCCTCTGAATTTTTTAATTTTAAAATTAAGATTAATAATTTATTTAAATAGTTTAATAAAAATATTGGTTTGTGGAACTAAAGTTATAGTAATTATTTTAAATAATTAAAATTTGTAAGATTTATTTTAATTTATTTTTTTTTATGTTTCTTAGGTTATTTATATTAGGTATTTTATTTTTAATTAGTGATTATTTTTTAATTTTAGAGTTTAATTTATTAAGTTTAAACTCTTTAGTAATTTCTATAGTTATTTTATTGGATTGAATATCTTTATTATTCATAAGATTTGTTTTATTAATTTCTTCATTAGTTATTTTTTATAGTGAAGAGTATATGGAAAATGAAAAGTCTTTAAATCGATTTATTTTATTAGTAGTTATGTTTGTCTTTTCAATAATATTATTAATTATTAGTCCTAATTTAGTTTCTATTTTATTAGGATGGGATGGATTGGGGTTAGTTTCATATTGTTTAGTAATTTACTATCAAAATATTCGATCATTGAATGCTGGAATATTAACTGTTTTAGTTAATCGAGTAGGGGATGTTGCTTTTTTAATGGCTATTGCTTGAATAATGAATTTTGGTAGTTGAAATTATGTATTTTATTTAAATATTATAAAAAATGATATAATTATACAATTGATTGTTATATTGATTATTTTAGCTTCTTTTACTAAATCGGCTCAAATTCCTTTTTCAGCCTGACTTCCTGCAGCTATAGCAGCCCCTACTCCTGTTTCTTCGTTAGTTCATTCTTCTACATTAGTAACAGCTGGAGTATATTTATTAATTCGTTTTAATTTTGCTTTATTAGATTATATGATGTATATTATATTATTTTTATCTTTGTTAACTATATTTATGTCAGGATTAGGTGCTAATTATGAGTTTGACTTAAAAAAAATTATTGCACTTTCAACTTTAAGTCAATTAGGATTGATATTAAGAATTTTATGTTTAGGGGGATATAAGTTAAGGTTTTTTCATCTATTAACACATGCTTTATTTAAGGCCTTATTATTTATGTGTGCTGGGGTAATTATTCATAATTTTAATGATTGTCAAGATATTCGATTTATAGGAGGTTTAATTAACCATATGCCTTTGACTTGTACTTATTTTAATATTTGTAATTTTTCATTATGTGGGCTGCCATTTTTATCTGGATTTTATTCAAAAGATTTAATTGTTGAATTTATGATGATAAATTATTTGAATTTTATTGTTTATTTAATTTTTTATATTTCTTTAGGGTTAACAGTTTCATATAGGATGCGATTAACTTATTATTTGACTAATTCATCAATAAATTTTAATCCTTTAAGTATATTTAATGAAAGGAGTTATATTATATTAAAGGGAATGAGTGGTTTAATTATTTTAGTAATTATAATGGGTAGAATTTTAAATTGATTGATTTTAGTAGATCCTGTAATAATTTGTTTGTCTTGATTAATAAAATTAATAACATTATTAATAGTATTTTTAGGGGGTTATTTAGGGTTAGAGTTGTCTAAATTTAAATTTAATTATTTATTAAAAAGTTTATTTTATAAGAAAAGTTCATATTTTTATTTTTCTATGTGAAATTTAGGGGTAATTTCGACATTAGGTGTTAATTATTATCCTATTTATTTAAGAGAAAAGTATTTCCGTCAATTAGATTTAGGTTGATTTGAATTTTATGGTAGTAAACATTTGGTTATTATTCTATCAAAATTTATTCAATTTTTTCAATTTTTTTCTAAAAATTATATTAGGATATATTTTATTTTATTAATAGTTATTTTTTTATTTAATGTAATAATTTATTTAAATAGCTTAATTTAAGAGCATAGTATTGAAGATACTAAGGTAATTTCTATATTTTTAAATATTTATAAGAAATAAATAATCTAATTTTACATTGAAAATGTAATGTTTTTTTAAACTATATAAATAGTTAATTAAATAAATAGAAATATAAACGAATTATTCGCTTTTTATTAAGTTAGAAGCTTAATTTATAGTATTTCTTTAATTGGAATAAATATTCAATTTTATCATTAACAGTGATATACCTCTTTTTGGTTTCAATTAAAAATAAGGGCTATAGCCAAAAGATTAGGTCGAAACTAATTACAATAATTTGTTTCTTATTTAAGATAAATTGATTTATATCAATATTTTTTAAATGCAAATTAAGTGTTAATTTAACTATTATCCTAGTTTCTTCAGTTTAAAGCCCCTTGAATTCATTCATGAAATAGGCCTATTAGGAGAATTATAATAATAATAAAAGATGTTATTAGGTAATTAATTAATCTTACTATTTTTATAATTATCATTAGAGGTAAGAGTAAGGTAATTTCTACATCAAAAATTAAAAAAATAATTCTAATTAAAAAAAAATGTAAAGAAAATGGAGTACGTGCTGATGATTTTATATCAAATCCACATTCAAATGGCCTATTTTTTTCTTGATCATAGAATGTTTTTTTTGATACTAAGTTTAAAATTAATAGTAAAATTATTATAATTAGAATAATTATAAAGAATAGTCTTAATAGAATTTTAATTATTTATACTAAAGTTTAGATTTTTTGATTGGAAATCAAATATAATTTTATTTATATTATATAAATATCTACCTCATCAATAGATTGAAATATATAGGAATAGTCATACTACATCTACAAAATGTCAGTATCATGCTGCTGCTTCAAACCCAAAGTGGTGGGTTATGGAAAAATGATTAAATGAATGTCGAATTAAACAAACTAATAAGAAGGATGTTCCAATAATTACATGAATTCCATGAAATCCTGTTGTTATAAAAAAAGAGGTCCCATAAACTGAGTCAGCAATTGAAAAAGGAGCTTCTAAATATTCATATGCTTGTAATATAGAAAAATAAATTCCTAGTATGATAGTTAAAAATAGTCTTTGATATGTCATTTTAAATTTATTTTCTATTAATCTATGATGAGCTCAAGTTACCGTGATTCCTGAAGATAGAAGAATAATTGTATTTAATAAGGGGATTTCTAATGGGTTAAATGTTTCAATGTTTAAGGGGGGCCACATGAGACCTAATTCAGCTCTGGGAGATAGTGAGCTATGAAAGAATCTTCAAAAAAATCTAATAAAAAAAAAGATTTCGGAAGTAATAAATAGAACTATCCCAATACGTAAGCCTTTTCTGACTTTTAAAGTATGAAGGCCGAGGAAAGTACCCTCACGAGCGATGTCCCGTCATCATAAGTACATAATTAGAATTATAGTGCAAGAGCTTAATATTAATAAATTTATATTATGTAAATGAAATCATTTGATTATTCCTATTATTATAGTTATAACATTAAATGATCTTAGAATAGGTCATGGTCTATAGTCAACTAAATGGAATGGATGGTTATGATGGGTTGCCATTAATATCTTTCTCTAGAATATAAGGTTCTTAAAATAGTGAAAACATAGGCTTGAATAATTGAAACTGCACTTTCTAATGTTAAAAGTAAAATTTGAAGTCTAATTAAAATTATTAATATATAGGAGTTTATATATGGTCCGGTATTTCCTATTAGTGTCATTAAAAGATGCCCTGCAATTATATTAGCTCTTAGACGAACTGATAATGTAATCGGTCGAATGATATTACTAATTGTTTCAATGCATACTATAAAAGGTATAAGAATCCTTGGAGTTCCCATAGGAACAAGGTGTGTAAATATAGAATTAGTATTTTTAATTCATCCTAAAAGTATAAATCTAACTCATAATGGAAGAGCTAATCTCAAAGTGAAAGTTAAATGACTGGATCTAGTAAAAATATAAGGAAATAGGCCTAAAAAATTATTAAATATAATTAATCTAAATAGTGAGATGAATAATAGAGTAGTATTGTGGTGTTTATTTAAAATTAAGATTTTAAGTTCATTAAATAAGATTTTATTAATAAAAATGAAAGTAAAGTTTAATCGTGATGGAATAAATCAGTAAAATATTGGGAGGCAAATTAGACAAATTATTCTACTAATTCAATTAAGAGATAGATTTATATTTCTAGAGGGGTCAAAAGATGAAAATAGGTTTATTATCATTTTCAATTAAGTTTAGTAGCATTACTTATGTAGGTTTTTATATTTGGGTAATTTAAATTAATGTAATAATTAATAATATTAATTATTATAAAAATTAGTATAAAGTAAATTATTAATATAATTCAATTTAATGGTGCTATTTGAGGAATAAAAAATTATCTTAAAGATTATTTTAGTTTGACAAACTAATGTTATTGTATTAACTAAATTTTTCATTAGAAGTATGAGATACTATAACTTGGTTTAAAATTCCAAAGCTTATTTTCAGCCACCTAATGAAGTACTTATTTTATTAATTCAATTCACGAAATGAGGGGAAGAGATACTTTCGATAATAATAGGTATAAATCTATGGTTAGCTCCACAGATCTCAGAACATTGCCCGAAGAATAATCCGGCTCGATTAATTAAAAAGTTAACTTGATTTAATCGACCGGGTGTTGCATCAATTTTAACCCCTAAAGATGGGATTGTTCATGAATGAAGAACATCAGCCGCTGTTACTAATATACGAATTTGAGTTTCGTAAGGTAAAACAGTTCGGTTATCTACATCTAGAAGACGAAAATTATAAGAATTTGGTCTTTCTGAAATTATATAGGAATCAAATTCAATATTAATAAAATCTGAATACTCATAAGATCAGTATCATTGATGTCCAATTGTTTTAATTGTAATTGAAGGATTATTTGTTTCATCTAAAATATAAATTAGTCGTAGGGAAGGAATGGCAATAAAAATTAAGATAATTGCAGGTATAATTGTTCAAATGATTTCAATGGTTTGTCCTTCTAGTAAATAACGATGTTGTAATTTATTAAAAAATAATATTATTAATAATTGTCCAACTAAAATAGTAATAATTGTTAAAATTAATAGTGTATGGTCATGAAAAAAAATTAATTGTTCTATATTAGGAGAGGCTCTATCTTGTAATAAGAGGGTTTTTCATGTTGTTATTTCTAAAAAAAGTTTAAACTTTATATTTGGGGTTTAAATCCAATGCACTATTCTGCCATATTAGAATGAATTTAACGTAGGCAACTCATTATACCTGTGATTGGAAGGGGGCAGGGCTTGTATTCATTCGATTGATGTTGGAAGATTCAAAGATGCCAGGCTTTTTCGTTGTGATGATATTCTTTCTCAAAGGATGAAAATAAAAAAAATAATTCTTACTAAAGAGATAATTGACCCAATTGATGAAATAATATTTCATAATATAAATGCATCTGGGTAGTCAGAATATCGTCGGGGCATCCCTCTTAATCCCAAGAAGTGTTGCGGGAAAAATGTTAGATTTACTCCAATGAATATTCTTAAAAATTGAATTTTCAGGAAGAAGTTATTTAGAGTAAGTCCTGTAAATAATGGGAATCATTGAATAATTCCTGCTATAATAGCAAAAACTGCTCCTATTGAAAGCACATAATGGAAATGAGCGACAACATAATAAGTATCATGTAAAATGATATCAATAGAAGAATTAGCTAAAATTACCCCAGTAAGTCCTCCTACAGTAAATAAAAAAATAAATCCTAAGACTCATAAAGTAACTGGCTCAAAGAAAAATCGTATTCCATGTAATGTTGCCATTCAACTAAAAATTTTAATCCCTGTAGGAATGGCAATAATTATAGTTGCAGATGTAAAATATGCTCGAGTATCTACATCTATTCCAATAGTAAATATATGGTGAGCCCATACTACGAATCCTAAGAATCCAATTGCTATTATAGCATAAATTATTCCTAGAGTTCCAAATGCTTCTTTTTTACCTCTTTCTTGTCTAATAATATGAGAAATTATTCCAAATCCAGGAAGAATTAAAATATAGACTTCTGGATGCCCAAAAAATCAAAATAAGTGTTGGTAAAGAATAGGATCACCTCCACTAGATGGGTCAAAAAAAGAAGTATTTAGGTTTCGATCTGTTAAAAGTATTGTAATTGCCCCTGCTAAAACAGGCAAAGAAAGAAGTAACAGAATTGCCGTAATTAAGACAGATCAGACAAATAATGGAATTCTATCAAAGTTTATTCCTTTTGGTCGTATATTATAAATTGTTGAAATAAAATTAATTGCCCCTAGAATTGATGAAATTCCTGCTAAATGTAACCTAAAAATTGCCAAATCTACTGAAGCTCCATTGTGAGAAATATTAGATGAAAGAGGGGGGTATACTGTTCACCCTGTACCAGCCCCATTTTCAACAATACTTCTTATTAGAAGTAGTGATAATGAAGGTGGAAGAAGTCAAAATCTTATATTATTTATTCGTGGAAAAGCCATATCAGGTGCTCCTAATATAAGAGGGACTAATCAATTTCCGAAACCCCCAATTATAATAGGTATTACTATAAAGAAAATTATGATAAAGGCATGAGCAGTGACAATTACATTATAAATTTGGTCATTCCCAATTAAAGAACCCGGGTTTCCTAGCTCTATTCGAATAAGCATTCTCAATGAAGTTCCAACTATTCCAGCTCAAGCCCCAAATATAAAATATAGGGTCCCAATATCTTTATGGTTTGTAGAATAAAGTCATTTATTCGGTAAAATGGCTGAAAATAGGCGATAAACTGTAAATTTATTTATGAATTAAATAATTCTTTTACCAAGTCTTATAGTCAATTATGATATTAAATTGCAAATTTAAAGGTAATTAAAAATTTAAGGCTTAAATTTATTAATTTATTGTTAACTTTGAAGGTTAAAAGTTTATTTAACTTAAATCCTTAATTAATAAAAATTAATGAATTAATTGGAAATATTAATAGAATAATTAATTTATTTCAGTATATTCAATAATATTTATAGGTTTTATATAAAATTATTTCATTTTTTGCAAATATAAGAGGATAAATAATTAAACGTAGATAAAATCTTAGGACAATTAATGTAAAAATAATTATTAAAAAGGTAGTTATAAATTGATTTATATAGGTTAAATTTATAATAATTAGTCATTTAGGAAAAAATCCTAAAAAGGGGGGAATTCCCGCTATAGAGAAGAATAATAAGGAGATTAAAATAATCAAAAATTTATTTTTTTCTAAAGAATTATATAATTGAGATAGATAAAGAATGTTTAAGTAATGGAAAGTCTTTATAATTAAAAGGGAAGTAATTCTATAAATTAGAAAATAAATTAATCAGGTTGAATAAGAGCTCAAAATTCTCCCTAATATTCATGCTAAATGATTAATGGAAGAATAGGCTATAATTTTTCGAAGACTGAGTTGATTTAGTCCTATAATTCCCCTAACTATTGAGGAGACTACAATAACAATTATTAAAAAAAAGTTAGAATTTAAAAAATATATTAAAATAATAATTGGTGCAATCTTTTGTCATGTTAATATCAAAAAATTTAAATTTCAATTAAGTCCTTCAGCAACTTCAGGCACTCAGAAATGGAAGGGGGCTGCCCCTATTTTAATTAAAAGGGAAGTATTTAATATTATATTAAACATGTTTAGAGGAAGGACTAATAAATATTCTTGAATTTTTATTAAGGCAATAATTGAAAATAGAAGAATAATTGAGGCAAAAATTTGTGTAATTAAGTATTTTAATGCTGATTCAGAGGAAAATCTGTTAGAAGAATCTGTTATCAGGGGAATAATAGATAGGAGATTAATTTCTAGTCTGATTCAAATGCTAAATCAAGAATATGAGGAAATCGCTATTAATGTTCTAAAAATTATAGTAGAAAAAAATAGGCTCTTATAAAATTTTAATATTAAAAAGAGAAATTACTTTCATAGTTGGGGTATGAACCCAAAAGCTTACAGTTTAGCTTATCTTTTTATATTTTAGTATTAGAGGTACATAGATTTTTGAAGTCTAAAGAAAAAGTTTAAATCTTTTAAATATAAATTTTCCAACTATTTGCACAAAAATCAGCGATTTTCTCGTTAGCTCACGCCCATAGGGATCCAACTATTTGCACAAAAATCAGCGATTTCCTCACTAGCTTGCGGACTTAGAAGAAATTTTCCAACTATTTGCACAAAAATCAGCGATTTCCTCGTTAGCTCACGCCCACAGGGATTCAACTATTTGCGCAAAAATCAGCGATTTCCTCACTAGCTTGCGGACTTAGAAGAAATTTTCCAACTATTTGCACAAAAATCAGCGATTTCCTCGTTAGCTCACGCCCACAGGGATCCAACTATTTGCACAAAAATCAGCGATTTCCTCACTAGCTTGCGGACTTAGAAGAAATTTTCCAACTATTTGCACAAAAATCAGCGATTTCCTCGTTAGCTCACGCCCATAGGGATCCAACTATTTGCACAAAAATCAGCGATTTCCTCACTAGCTCGCGCACATAGAAGAAATTTTCCAACTATTTGCACAAAAATCAGCGATTTCCTCACTAGCTCGCGCACATAGAAGAAATTTTCCAACTATTTGCACAAAAATCAGCGATTTCCTTCTTCATGTAGACACACAAAAATGTGTAAATCAGAAGAATCTATATGAAGGTGGGGGGGGCCACATGAGGAATTCTATCAAAATTCTCCTTTTTCAGGCACTTCAT